TTAGTTATTGAGATTTATGGGCAATATGGATTAATATTTAAGGATAGATATTACCTCCCCTTTTCCCTTCTCAACCAAATTGAAATGATTGAAGTTTCTCTATTTGGAATCGTCTTAGGTCTAATTCCTATTACTTTGGCTGGATTATTCGTAACTGCTTATTTACAATACAGGCGTGGTGATCAGTTGGACCTTTGATTAATTAACACCCTTTTTTTTTGACCTCCTCTTTTGTTTAATCCACAGGAGGTCAAATTCAGATTGCTATTCCACTTTTTTCGTAAAATTTGCATTCTCGACCTAACAATAACAAAACACAAATGGAAAATCACGCTCTGTAGGATTTGAACCTACGACATTGGGTTTTGGAGACCCACGTTCTACCGAGCTGAACTAAGAGCGCTTTCTTATTGCTTATTACAAAAAAAAGTAAGACTGTAAGGAAAAAGATTTTTTGAACTCCAATAGATCTTGAATTCCTATACTATATATAATATATAGTATATATTATAGGTATGTCCAATTTGAATTGATCCCTCGTTATTCCTCAAAGGCAAAGTAATAGGTAGGGATGACAGGATTTGAACCCGTGACATTTTGTACCCAAAACAAACGCGCTACCAAGCTGCGCTACATCCCTTTCAATTGGTCTACAATGTCATTGTAGAGAATCCCCGCTTTGTTTTCCACATACTTTTTTCATTTTCTCCGTTCCGTTGATATACATAATTTTTTTGCTATTTCTTCTTTATTTTTTCTCATTTCACATATGATATAACATATAATAATACTAAACTTCTATATATATCTATATGAAAAAAATATGACGCCGTAAATTTCGCGGGTGCCTGCACGGAAAAGGACGTTTTTTGTTTTTTTAACAAAAAAATGGATCTATGAAATTGTTGTACGTTTTCATTTTAATTAAGAATTTCGCGTACAAAACAAACGCGAGTGACCTTTAATTAACTTGATATATATCTGTTGATCATATACGGAGTACCCTTATATTTATATATTATAATAAACATTATTTATTCCAATTAGAGAAGGAGGATTTGAAATGCGAGATTTCAAAACATATCTATCCGTGGCACCGGTACTAAGTACTCTATGGTTCGGGTCTTTAGCGGGTTTATTGATAGAAATTAATCGTTTTTTCCCAGATGCGTTAACATTCCCCTTTTTTTCATTCTAGTTATTAACACGGGGGGGTGAGGAAGATTAGAGATACAGTTAAATATCTGTGACTACTAATCCCCTCCTCTTTTTTTTTAGAATTAGAGAAAAGAGAAAGAATAAAAGTAGATTCAATCTCAGTGAAATGGGGAACTCGGGCCCAGGCTTTAGCTTCAAGTAAATTAATTAATTTCAATTCAATTAAGAGAACGGAAGTGGAAACATGATTAGGACAAGAGTATCATACAAGATTCTTAAATGACATGCAATTCTAATCTAAACTTCTAATCTAATCGAATATAGGTTCAAATTCTTGTATTACTTATTATTACTATTACTATATTGATTATTACTATATTGGTTGCAACGAAATCTTTCATAATTGGATTTCAAAAAATTAGCAACTTCTTTTTTTCCTTCCTTTCTTTTGGAAAATAGAAGGGTTGAGTAAATAAAAAACCAAAGGAGGCTCATGGCTAAGGGTAAAGATGTCCGAGTAAAGGTTCTTTTGGAATGTACTAGTTGTGTTCGAAACAGTGTTAATAAAAAATCAAGAGGCATTTCCAGATATATTACTCAAAAAAACCGACACAATACGCCTAGTCGATTGGAATTGAAAAAATTCTGTCCTTATTGTTACAAACATACGATTCATGGGGAGATAAAGAAATAGATGGTACTTGCGTATCGCTTTGATTTTAGAAAGAAGATGAAAAATGAATGACATATTAACACATTTTTTTTAATATTAAAATAGAATATGTTAATATATATATCTATTAATTATATATCTTAATATAAATTGGAATAAAAAAAATCCTATTTCTTAATTCTAAATTATTATCATTTTTGATTCGATTGAACGAATTAGGATTTTCGAACTAAGGAATAAAAAACCATGGATAAATCCAAGCGACTTTTTCTTAAGTCTACGCGATCTTTTCGTCGGCCGTTGCCCCCGATTCGATCGGGGGATCGAATTGATTATAGAAACATGAGTTTAATTAGTCGATTTATTAGTGAACAAGGAAAAATATTATCTAGACGGGTGAATAGATTGACTTTAAAACAACAACGATTAATTACTATTGCTATAAAACAAGCTCGTATTTTATCTTTGTTACCTTTTCTTAATAATGAAAAACAATTTGAAAAAGGCGAGTTGGTCCCTAAAACTACCGGTCTTAGAACCAGAAAAAAATAGATTTACTCTATCAATTGAATACAAATTCTAAATTCGAACTCAAACGTGGATTTCTTTTTTGTTCGAAAAATCCGAAAATCCCGATTTGTTTGGAGTGTTGTAATAAAAAAAGCAAATTGGGGAAGAATCAAAATTCTTTTTTTATTGAATCTTTTTACTCCGTTTGATTACTTGATCATATTATCATCATATTTTTTCGTATTAATTTTTAATTTCTATTCTACCTTCCTGGAATTTGTTCTCCAAGGAATTCTATGTAAAACATTCTGATGGATTCCTCCCAATCTCCTTATTTTATGATGTCATTGGAAATCATGTAAAGACAATTCTTATCGAATTTAGCTAGTTGTGCAAGTATTTTACGACTAATAAGTAACTGTTTTTTGTACAGATTGTTTATAAGCTCGCTATAACTATTTAATACCCCCATCTCGCGAATTTCTGCATTTATCCGCGTGATCCATAAACGACGAAAATTTCTTTTTTGCCGATCTCTATCCCGATCGGCCGAAACCAAAGCTTTTCTTTTTTGTTGAATAATAGTTCGAGTAAGTCTTGAATGAGCCCCGCGAAAGCTTGATGCGAATAAACGGATTTTTGTTCTACGTCTCCGAGCTATATATCCTCGTTTAATTCTGGTCATTGAATAAACAAAACTTTAAACTTTGATGAATAACTAATTGATTTTTTTTCAGTTATTCCTTTCTCCTTTCTATAATAACAAAACGGATTCTTCCAATGTATAAAATAATAATTCCAACGGCTTTTGCTACTATAACCTTCCCAACCACGATTTTGCTTTTTTTTCTATTCACCTCGAAATAAGAAATTGTATTGATATTAGATATCAAACAAAAATAGAATAAAAAAAAGAGTAATATAGAAATGAAAAAAGAAATAGTGGGTTCCATCGTTTTTATGGTTACTTTTTAAACGGTGAGGTCTTCTCTATACACCGGAGCCCCTTCTTCATTTAATCATTTAATTAATGCTATTATTAACTTGTACAGTTAATACTCTTAGGCTCTACCTATGACTTATCCAGTAATAGGTCTTTCACAGTGAGATCTATTTATACAGTAACGATATTTAATTATGAAGATTAGCCAATTAGCTGACCCTCTTAGTCCGTTCTTGCAAGAATAGAGGCTTCTTTTTTGGCCTTTTAATTTAAATAAGATTTCCCCTGCTTAACGTATAATCTTTATTACTAATGGGTAATTCTTTTTTATGAAAATTGAGATGATTTAATTTGCACCAACGTAAACCAGAAATTTGCTACACAACCGAAGGATATGATAGATCTTTTTTTATTTTTTCGTTTTTTTTAGATAGTGAAGGGGGTTCGTTCCTCCATTCTATCCTCTTTATCCGTACTGATCACAAATAATGGAAAAATTTTTCCGTTCTTTTGTCTCAGCTCATGGTCTGAACGAGTCGCACATACACCCTAGTACACGTTCCTCGACGCTGAGGACATCCCGCAAGAGCAGGAGATTTGGTGACATTTCTGATTGGCTGTCTTGTGTTTCTAATAAGTTGTTTAATTGTTGGCATGTTGAAGTGTATACATAATGGGCTGGTTTAGATCGATCCTAACCGGATGATTATGAATTCTATTTATATTAATAAAATATTCAAAAAAAATATTATTAATAGAATTCTATTAATAATAACAGATATCAGAAACAGAATAAAAAACCCCATAAGAAAAATGTGATTTGCGTGAAATTCATGCTATTTTTTGATTTTTTATGCAACTGCTACAAGATCAACAATTCCATGAGCTTGGGCTTCTGTTGCCGACATAAAAACATCCCTCTCCATGTCTTCGGATACAACCCATAAAGGTTTGCCCGTTCTTTGTGCATAAACCCTTGTGATAATTTCACGCAATTTAAGTAGTTCTTCTGCTTCCAGGACAAATTCTCCTATTTGTGCCTCATAAAAACCAGCAATAGGTTGATGGATCATTACCCTGATGATATAAGATATTACTCTAGCTCGTATGATAAGTTGACGAAAAGAAATACAGAATAATAAGAAAAAAGGATCGAATTGACCAACCGTACAGGCATTGTTTCCACATTGCATACGGCTCCTTTACTTTTATCTTTCATCGAAGAAAAATCTAGAGTTTCTCAGGCCTAGATCGGTAAATTAACCACCCTTCCCTTGGTAGGAGTTAAAAAACAAAAATACTATGGTGGCTCCGTTGCTTTATTTCGTCGGTGATTTAGCAATCCCAAAGTTTCTTTTTTTTTTTTTTCAAATAAAAAATGTAGAATAGAATCTTGTTTTTTTGTACTCTTTCATAACAGAAAATCGAGTGTGAAAACAAAAAAGTTTGTGACGCTGAAATAGGTCTTCCCAATAGATACGACAAAATCGGAAATACCTTTTATCTCAATCTCATACTACTCTTTCGATACATAATCGAATTAAAAAAAATTTTATATCGAATTTGAAAAGCCATGCTATTATTACTTAATATTCATACTTCATATGGCAAATGGCGAAGGCATAGTTTTCTTTTTTCTTTCAAACAAAAAACCCATTGGCGCCAAGCGTGAGGGAATGCTAGACGTTTGGTAATTTTTCCTCCGACCAGGATAAA